TTGGCAGAATGGAAAGTAGAGATATGTGGCGATTCAAGAGACGACTTATCATTATTCATGATAATTATAATTTACTGAAAAATGTTCACTACTCTACTTCTACTAGAAACTATAATTCATTATAATATACTCTAACTCATTAGAATGATAATTTATTATACAATCCAGTTACTTACTTTTTTTATTACAAACAAATATTAACAATACCTTTATTCTCCCTTCAAAAGAAAACTATGACTGGAGTTTTATAAAAAAAGGACTAAAGCCCCTTATCGGATTTGAACCGATGACTTACGCCTTACCATGGCGTTACTCTACCACTGAGTTAAAAGGGCCTATTGAATTCAATTCTTTAATGGAGCCGCTATGTCGATAAAATAGATTTCTGTACATATATTATATACACTAAGTACATGCAGTAGATTCATAGTGGCTAGTTAGTGGCTTATTCTTGAATAAGAGAATAGATTTCCCTAGCAAGTATAGAAAAATGCAATGACTTGTTTCAAGGCCCACCTTAATTGTTTTTCGTTTATTGACTTTATTTCAATTTTATTTCCATGAGAACGAAATTCGCTTCATTGATACATGTACACCTACCAATTTGATCTAGATTCAAGCTCTTTTCTAGAATCATAAATTCGACTTGTCCTCTGAACTAAATTAGAATTTTACTAATTCGATTAGAATTATATAATTCGAGAAAAACAATTTTCAATAACTTATCTTGACCTCTCTTCTCATATTTATCGTTTATTAATCTCCTAGCTTAGTGTGAGCTAGGCATATCTTAACAATACAATAAATGAACCAATGAATGAAAGTGTAAGAAATGGAATTAAACCCCCTCTTTTTCGACAAATTATTCCATTCCGGGCGGAATCGTATTTTTCGTACTAGAAATTTTCTATTTTATTATTATTATTTTATTATTATTTAATATAAATTAAATTAAGATAATTATAGATATAATTATAGATTTAGTTCTATATAATCTATATATATCTATTTATATTTAAAAATATTATATTTAATATAATGCATGGCAATTATAATGAATAATTCATAAATAACGAATCAAAAAAATTTTATGAAATAATGAAAATAGAGCTTGGATCGAATCATGCTATTCCATTCTATTTATATTGACAATTTGAAAGGTTGATATTATGTTATGATCATAGTCTAGTATGATGGCGGCTAATCAATTAGTATGTCTCTCACGCCCCCATCGTCTAGCGGTCCAGGACATCTCTCTTTCAAGGAGGCGGCGGGGATTCGACTTCCCCTGGGGGTAGGGTACTACAAAAGGAAGTTGATCATGGATTCCCAATAAGTCTAAAAAGGATTCTTCCTGGGTCGATGCCCGAGCGGTTAATGGGGACGGACTGTAAATTCGTTGGCAATATGTCTACGCTGGTTCAAATCCAGCTCGGCCCAACAATTCGTCAATCTACCAGGAGAAGGTATAACCTCTTATCCTTCCGAAATACCTGATACGTAGGAGTCAAATTTTCTGCTATATCCCTTAATTTCCCTGGGATTGTAGTTCAATTGGTTAGAGCACCGCCCTGTCAAGGCGGAAGCTACGGGTTCGAGCCCCGTCAGTCCCGACGAATCCAATAAATCCATCAATTAAACTCTCTCTTTTCTGTGAAAGATAGGCCAAGGGGCAGGGCAGAATTTCATTCCCAAGAAAAAGGGTTTCTTTTTTTTTTTTATTTTCTTTCGTATTTCTCATCATCAAACAAATAGATGCAAATTTTCGGTACTGCAACGAGTACCGATTTATGGTATAAAGATATATTTGAATTAGTACAATCGTTGGTAGCATTATATTAAGGATTCCAAGATATATTGGGTCTTCTTTTTCTATTGTTCATAATGGAATATGGACAGAGAAGAGAGTACCACAGGGTTCTTGGTAGCACATACACAAATGGAATTTCTTTCTTATATGACCCAAAATAAAGGGAATCTAATGCCCCCCATGAGCTACGTTTCCAAATGTCATTATCTCGGGTTTTGGTTCTAATTTTCTGATTTTGGGTAACCTCAATTAGTAAATTTACTAATTTGAATTTGAACAATCTATTTTATTAAAATTGCACACTGCACTTTTGATATATGTGTCCTAGTCCTAATATAATAATCTGAGGAAAGAGCATAAAAGAAAGATAAAGATCGTCCCACAATAGCACCTTTCTTAGAGAAGGAATGAATAAGATTTCCTCCCTTTTTTTGATTTATTGTATTTTCGGAGTCCCATCGACATCGAAAACACTACTATTAATTAATAGAACTTTCTACTCGGATTCATCTTTACCACACGCCTTTGTCTTCAAAGAAAATTAGATCATTAAAAAAAAAAGAGTTTAGAACTTAACCTCTTTCTTTTTCCATTTCACCTCTATTGTTTATTTTGGTTTGGGGCTAATGGGAGTGGAAGGGTCGTCCGATGATACTTCATCGGATAATGATACAAGAAAGGCCTAGGGTA